GTGTGGGGTTGTTTATTCATTTATATTGTTGATTATCGACTTACGGCTTTATTAGAACTTATTATTCATTTATATTGTTGATTATCGACTTACGGCTTTATTAGAACTTATTATTCATTTATATTGTTGATTATCGACTTACGGCTTTATTAGAACTTATTATTCATTTATATTGTTGATTATCGACTTACGGCTTTATTAGAACTTATTATTCATTTATATTGTTGATTATCGACTTACGGCTTTATTAGAACTTATTATTCATTTATATTGTTGGTTAAATTTGTAGGTGGTTGTTGTCTGTAGGCTAGGCATGTGGCGGTGTGTGCATGTTGCGTGTTCGATAGGGGGGTCTCCTTAATATTTTGGTGTGTTTGGTATGCACATAAATAAAATATGAGATATATGATTTGAAATAATTAATGGAACTCCAGTACTTTTGGTGAACAAAAAAATGTGAAAGTGATAAATGTGAATAAGATACGTGAAAAACGTGGTTGTGTTGGTTGGTGTTTTGGTTGGAGATTGTTTAGGGGTACTTAGGAAGTTGGAGGTGAGAAAAATAGGGGATTATGGGCTGTGAATACGTCATAGCTAGATGTTCGTGACTGGTGTATGGTATCAAAGTGATTTTCTGGGTGTTTGAAGTCGTTTCGCTAGTCAACTCTTGAGATTGAGGACTGGTCGAGGGCCAGGTTTTAGTACGAGCTCGTTTGGGGGTGGGGTAAGGCTGTTTAGAGTTTAAGGGGGTGTTGGATGTGGGTATTTGTTAGGTTTCTGTAGTTGAAGTTTACAACGACGATTTTTCAGGTCGTAGATTTTGGAGAGAAGCCAAGCAGAAATTATAATGGCCTATTTTGTTCTTCTTCTGGCGATGGTGTTTGTTCTGGGAGGGTTGGCAGTTGCATCTAATCCGTCACCTTATTATGGGGTGGTTGGGTTGGTGTTAGGGTCTGTTGTAGGGTGCGGGTGGTTGGTAAGTTTGGGGGTGCCGTTTGTGGCTTTGGTGCTGTTTATGGTATATTTGGGTGGGATGTTAGTGGTCTTTGTCTATTCGGTGTGTTTGGCGGCCGACCCCTTTCCGGAAACGTGAGGGGATTGGCGGGTTTTAGGGTATGGGGTGGGGATAGTTTTGGTGCTTGTTGTGGGGGTAGTTGCTAGTGGGGTTGAGTGCTGAAAGGTTGGTGTGACCACTGTTGATGGGAGTGGTGTTTTTGTAGCTCGGTTGGATTTTAGTGGGGTTGCTATGTTTTATTCGTGGGGGGTTGGAATGTTTTTGGTGGCGGGGTGGGGATTGTTGCTGACGTTGTTTGTTGTGTTGGAACTTGTACGAGGGTTATCTTGCGGGGCGATTCGGGCAGTTTAGGGGTGAGGATATCAGAGAATAGTTTAATGTAAAATACCAGCTTTGGGAGTTGGTGATAGAGGTTTGAATCCTTTTTTTCTGATGTTTGTTGACGAAATAATTATTAATGGATTTTTAGAGGTTGTTTGGGTTAATTTTGTGTAAAAATATGATGAATGATAAGAATAAAATGATGAATGAAATAGTTTGATTTATTAATGGAACTCCAGTGCTTTTAACGAATGAAAAAAATGTGAAAAAATGTGAAAAAATGTGAAAAAAATTCGTGAAAAAACGTGTTTAGCGTTTTAGTTAGAAACGCCTAGTGATACTTAAAAAGTTAGAGGAAAGGAAAAATAGAGAATCATGTCCCACAAGCATTCACTAAATAGCACCATGAGTAGGGTCTGTGGACACGCCATAACCAGATGCTCCTGACCAGTGCACAGTGTCAAAATGATTCCCCGGATACTTGAAACCGTCTCATTAAGCAACTCTTGAGATCGAGGACTGGCCGAGAGCCAGGAGGGTCCACGTCTTAGATTGTATGCGCCGCGGTGCATATATGAGGGCCACCTGTGAAGTTACCCAGAAAAAAAAAAGGGAACCAACAGTAGAGAACCACCCGGATGCCGCGATTAAGAGGCCAAATGGTGATCAATAGCCTACCAGATGTATTCGTAAAGAGCAAGATCGTAGGATCAACCGAGCTATGGCCTTGACATAGGAACCAGAGGCGCAAAAGTGCAAGTAGTGCTAGGGGTGTAGGGGGAAAGAATGGTCCTGAAGCTAGTAATGGAGGATCTTACTACCACCGCCAGGTTGCTGATTTCTCGTGAGGAGCCCGACCAATAAATAACCTGGTCCGACAGCTACCGGTCCGACGAGAGAGGATTGCAAGTTATGACCTGCTACCATGCAGAGTTTGTCCCCAAGAATCATCCATAGGGAAAATCAAGTTCTATACGAGTACCCACCTCCGGCATGGATTTAGCCCGAGGGGAGATCAGGGATAATCCAGTAGTTCATGAAGTGAAACCCGTCCTTGTGGTAGAAATGGTACAGAGAGATGCATGCCCGTATTACATATATATGAATAATAGTACATACATTAATATGTATACATATGAATAATGCATAGTGTATGGTAGATGGTTTAATGTACAGTAGTACATACGGGGGGGAGGGGGGGGGCCGCCTGTCTTACGATTCTAGGGGAGTTCTAAATAAAATTTGGCAATGATGGCCCTTTCGGGCCGGGAAACTCTAAGAAGGGGGACAGTCTTCAGTCTTTGGTTTACAAGACCAATGTTTTTTATAAACTATTAGAGTATTTAGTGGTTGAGCATTTTATTCTCTAGGGCCCCAATTAGGGGGAAGAGAATTAGGAGGGTGGAGAAGTAGGTGAGGGAGGCAAGTTGGCCGATGATGATGAAGGGGTGTTCTACTGGCTGGCTGCCGATCCATGTGAGGATGAGGAGGTTGGCGATTAGCGTTCAGAACAGGAGTTGGGAGAGGGGTCGAAAGGTTATTGTGCGCTGTTTGGATTTGTGGAGGAGGGGGATGAGGAATAGGATCAGCACTGAGGCGGCTAGGGCTAGTACTCCTCCCAGTTTATTTGGGATTGAGCGTAGGATGGCGTATGCAAATAGGAAGTATCATTCGGGTTTAATATGGGGAGGTGTAACTAGAGGGTTTGCTGGGGTGAAGTTTTCNGGGTCGCCTAGCAGGTTTGGGGAGAATAGCGCTAGGGTTGTTAGTGGAAGTAGTATTAATGCGAATCCTAGAATGTCTTTTAGGGAGAAGTATGGGTGGAATGGGATTTTGTCACAGTTTGAGATAATTCCTAGGGGGTTGTTTGATCCGGATTCGTGAAGGAAGGTGAGGTGGATTAGGGTGAGGCCTGCAATTAGAAAGGGGAGCAAGAAATGTAGGGCGAAGAATCGGGTGAGGGTGGGGTTGTCTACGGAGAATCCCCCTCAGGCCCACTCTACGAGAGCTTGTCCAATGTATGGGATAGCTGAGAATAGGTTGGTAATGACTGTGGCTCCTCAGAAGGATATCTGTCCTCATGGGAGGACATAGCCTACAAAGGCGGTTGCTATGAGGGTGAGTAAGAGGATGATTCCTGTGTTTCAGGTTTCTTTGTATAGGTACGATCCGTAGTAAAGCCCTCGGCCGATGTGTAGGTAAATGCAGATGAAGAAGAATGACGCTCCGTTGGCGTGTAGGTTGCGGATTAGTCAGCCGTACTGAACGTTTCGGCATGTGTGGGCGACGGACGAGAAGGCCAGGGTGGTGTCTGCGGTGTAGTGTATGGCTAGTAGGAGGCCGGTTAGGATTTGTGTTAGTAGGCAGATTCCTAGTAGTGATCCAAAGTTCCATCAGATGGAAATGTTTGAAGGGGTAGGGAGGTCGATTAGAGAGTTGTTGATTATTTTTAGTAGGGGGTGGGACTTTCGGGGATTGGGGGCCATTGGTTTGGGGTTTAGTGTATTGATAGGAGGATAATGAGGGTTGATAGGGCAAAGGTTCCTAGATAGGTTTTGATTAGTCCGGTGTGGAGGGAGGTTGAGGTTTTGGCTGCTGTGAGTTGGAGGTCAGCGATTCCTTCGGGGCCTATTTTTTTATATCAGGATAGGTCGATTAGGTGAGAGGCAATTTTTTGTCCGCTGTGTAGTAGGGCTAAGGAGCTGAGGCGGTGGGTTAGGGGGTTGAAATAGCCTAGCATGGAGGAGAAGTTTAGGGAGGCAGATTGTTTTGGTCGGGTCAGGGTGTGGGTTATGTTTGAGAGTTCTAGGGCTAGGATAATGCCTAGGGCTGTGGCGATGATTGCGGTGGTTTTTGTGTGTAGGGGTATAGTTATTGGGGGTGTTTTTGTAGGGGGGATGTAGGATGTAATGGCCAGGCCGGCCATGATGCTGCCTAGGGCGAGCCGGGTGATTGGGTTGGTGAGTGTTGAGGTGTTTTCGTTTATGGGGGTGAAAGTGGGTATGCGGGGGAAGTTTGTTTGGACTAGTAGGGTTATGCGTAGGCTGTAGGTTGCTGTAAATGAGGTGGCTAGGAGTGTTAGGAGTAAGGCTCAGGCATTTAGGTGCGAGGTATTAAGGTTTTCGATGATTAGGTCTTTTGAGTAGAATCCTGCCAAAAATGGTGTTCCTATTAGGGCCAGGTTCCCAATGGTCAGGCAGGCTGTGGTTGTTGGAAGTATTTTTTGGAGGCCCCCTATTTTTCGGATGTCCTGCTCTCCATTGAGGGCGTGGATAATTGACCCTGCGCAGAGGAATAGTATGGCTTTGAAGAAGGCGTGTGTTGAAATGTGGAAGAAAGCTAGCTGTGGAAGGTTTAATCCGATGGTGACTATTATTAGTCCGAGTTGGCTAGATGTAGAGAAGGCAATGATCTTTTTGATGTCATTTTGTGTTAGGGCACAGGTAGCAGCGAATAGTGTGGATAGTGCCCCTAAGCAGAGGCAGGAGGTGAGGGCCGTTTGGTTGGTGGAAAGCATTGGGTGGATGCGGATGAGTAGGAAGATTCCAGCTACTACTATGGTGCTGGAGTGGAGTAGAGCAGAGACTGGGGTTGGGCCTTCTATGGCGGCAGGTAGTCATGGGTGGAGGCCAAATTGGGCAGATTTTCCTGTGGCGGCTAGGATGAATCCTAGTAAGGGAAGGGTTGGAGTTTGGCCAGGGAAGAGGGTATGTTGGATTTCTCAGGTGTTTGTTGTTGAGGCTAGGTATGCTATGCTTAGAATGAGGCCGATGTCTCCGATCCGGTTGTAGAGTACTGCTTGTAGTGCGGCTGTGTTGGCTTCTGCTCGGCCTTGTCATCAGCCAATTAGTAGGAAGGATATGATTCCAACTCCTTCTCAGCCAATGAATAGGAGGAATATGTTGTTGGCGATTGTTAGAGCAAGTATGGCAATTAGGAATATTAAGAGGAGGAAGAAGAATTTTGTGACGTATGGTTCGGATGTTATGTATCATAGCGTGAATTGGAGGATAGACCATGTTACAAACAGCGCGATGGGAAAGAATATTATGGAGTATTGGTCGATTTTAAGGCTGAGGGGGATTTTAAAGTTTGTAGTGAATTTTCATTCTCAGTGGGAGATGATGCTCTCCGAGCCTGAGTATATGAAGATGGTTATTGGCACTAAGCTGGCTAGGAAAGCTGTTTTGATAGTGAGTGTGATGGTGGCTGGGGGGATTGAGTGGGGGGTTGAGAGGAGTGAAAGGAGGATTGGTGTGAGGATAATAGCTAGTGTGAGGAGTATGGAGGTATTGAGGAGTAATGTTGTCTCCATTACTTTTACTTGGATTTGCACCAAGATAAGTGGTTCCTAAGACCAATGGATTGCTGTTATCCTTTAAAAGTTGAGGGGACTGAGGTTCTAGGCTCAGAGGCAGGAATTAGCAGTTCTTGCTAGTTGAACTTCCCCTCGGCAGGTAAGAAGGGTCTAACTTCTATTTTTAGAGTCACGGTCTAATGTTTGGGTTGAAACTATACTTGCATAAGGGTATTCCTGAGATTATTTCTGGTTTGAGGATTAGGAGGAGCAGGGGTGTGATGTGGAGGAATATTAGGAGGTGTTCTCGTGTGCTTGAGTTTTGTAATGAGGTGATGTAGGGTGGGAGTGTCCCTCGTTGGGTTGTTAGTAGAATGAACAGGGTGTATGAGGCAGTTAGTAGGGTTGCAGTGCCTGTTAGGAGAATGGTGGGAGTGGACCAGTTGAATAATGCGGTTATGATGGTCAATTCTGCCATTAGGTTTGTGGTTGGGGGCAGGGCCATGTTTGTGAGGTTAGCTAGTAGTCATCAGGTTGCTATGAGTGGTAGGAGGGGCTGTAGGCCTCGTGTTAGGAGGAGGGTCCGGCTATGGGTGCGTTCATAGGCTGTGTTTGCCAAGCAAAATAGTATTGAGGAGGTAAGTCCGTGGGAGATTATTAGGATTATTGCTCCTGAGAATGATCAATGAGTTTGGAGGATGCTTGCGGCGATGACTAGGCCTATATGGCTCACGGAGGAGTAGGCGATAAGGGATTTTAGGTCAGTTTGGCGTAGACAGATTGAGCTGGTTATTAGTGCACCTCAAAGGGCTAGGGCGAGGAAGGGATAGTGTAAGTGGGGTGAGAGGGGGTTGATTAGGAGGGTGAGACGTATGATGCCATAGCCTCCTAGTTTTAGGAGCAGGGCAGCGAGCAGTATTGATCCTGCGATTGGGGCCTCTACGTGGGCTTTAGGTAGTCATAGGTGGAGGCCGTAGAGGGGAGCTTTTACTATGAATGCTATTAGCAGTGCTAAGCTCAGTAGGAGGTCAGTTCAGGAGGTGGTGAGTGTGGGGTGGGATAGTTTGAGTATTGTGAGGTGTAGGGTGCCAATGTGTGTGTGAAGGTAGAGGATTGTGACTAGTAGGGGCAGAGAACTGATGAGAGTGTAGAATAGCAGATAAATGCCTGCGCTTAGGCGCTCTGGTTGGCTTCCCCAGCGGGTGATTAAGACTAGCGTGGGGATTAGGGTTGCTTCAAATGTGATGTAGAACAGTATTAGTTCGGTAGCGGAGAATGCTAGGAGAAGAAGGGGTTGTACTGTGATTAGTATGGTGATGAAGATTCGTTTGCGGGTTGGTGGTTCATGTTGTAGGTGGTTTTGGCTTGCTAGGATTATGAGTGGGAGTAGTCAGCAGGACAGGACTAGCAGAGGGGATGAGATTTGGTCAGTGCTTGTTCACTGGGTGAGGTTTTTGTGTGGGTAGTATGTAGGAAGTAGTCAGTGAAGGCTGATGGTGGCGATTAGGAGGCTGTGAGTGGTGGTGTTTGTTCACAGGGATTTTTGGGGAGATAGGAGGGCTGTGGGTAGGAGTATGACCGTTGGAAGAAAGATCTTTAGCATTGCAGGAGGTTTAAGTTGTGTAGGTGGTCGGACCCATGAGTTCGTGTGGAGGCGACTAGTATGGCTAAGCCAGTGCCCGCTTCGCAGGCTGAGAATGTTAGTATAAGAACTGGGGTTAGGGCGATGGATGTTGTTTGGGTTTCGGCGGGTCAGATTGATAGGGCAACGTATATGGAGAGTATTATGCTTTCTAAACATAGTAGGGCGGAGATTAGGTGGGTTCGGTGGAAGGCTAATCCTAAGCAGCTTAGGGTAAAGGAGGAGTAGAAGCCTAGGTGTAGGAGTGACATAGAGAGAGAGGCATAGGTGTGATCTATGGTCTGTTGAGTCGAAATCAACTGTCTTGGTTAGACTACTTCTCTGTAGTAGCTACTCAGCTCATTCTAGGCCCCCTTGAAGTCACTCATAGATTAGTCCTAGTGTGAGGAGGGAGATGATAATGGAGGCTCAGGTTAGGGTAGTGGTGGGGGATTGGAGTTGGATGGCTCATGGCAGGGGGAGTAGAAGTGCGATTTCTAGGTCGAACAGTAGGAATAGGATGGCTACTGAGGAAGAATCGGATTGAGAAGGGAAGTCGGGCAGATCCTAGGGGGTCAAAGCCGCATTCGTATGGGGATAGCTTCTCTGAGTCAGGGTTGGTTTGGGCAAGTCAGAGGTTTAGTGTGGTTAGGAGGGCGCTTAGGGTGAGGGTTAGGGTTAGTATGAAGGTGACTATGTTGATTGCTCTTCTCTGGGGTTACACCAGATTTTATGGATTGGAAGTCAATTGTAATTAGTATACTAGAAGAGCAAGATCCTCATCAGTAGATGGTTATGTAAAGGAATAGTCAGATGACGTCAACGAAGTGTCAGTATCAGGCGGCGGCCTCGAACCCAAAGTGGTGATTAGATGTGAAGTGGAAATTAATTAGACGCAGGAGGCAGATGAATAGGAAGGAGGATCCGATGATTACGTGGAGCCCGTGGAAGCCTGTGGCGACGAAGAAGGTTGAACCGTATACGCTGTCAGCGATTGAGAATGGTGCGTCGTAGTACTCTGTTGCTTGTAGTGCTGTGAAGTAGAAGCCAAGGAGGATAGTTAGGGTAAGTGCGTGAGTTGCTTGTTTTCGGTTGCCTTCCGTGATGCTGTGGTGTGCTCATGTTACGGTGACGCCTGAGGCAAGGAGGATTGCTGTGTTTAGTAGGGGGACTTCTAGGGGGTTAAGGGGGTTGATTCCTGTTGGGGGTCACTGGCCGCCTAATTCTGGGGTAGGAGCTAGGCTGGAGTGGAAGAATGCTCAGAAGAAGCCGAGAAAAAAGAATGCTTCGGATGTGATGAATAAGATTATTCCGTATCGCAAGCCCTTCTGGACGGAGGGGGTGTGGTGGCCTTGGAATGTGCTTTCTCGTACGACATCTCGTCATCACTGTAGTATAACTAGGAGTATTGAGAGAATGCCTATGGATAGGAGTTGAGAGGAGCCGTAATGGAATCATATAATGAGTCCGGATGTAGTAAGTAAAGCGGCTGCGGCGCCGAAGATAGGTCAGGGGCTGGGGTCTACTATGTGGTAGGAGTGTGCTTGGTGGGCCATTAGATGTTTTCTTGTAGGTACAGGCTTAGGAGTAAGACGAAAACATAAGCTTGGATTATGGCTACTGCAATTTCTAGGATAGTCAGTAGAAGTAGGATTAGCGTGGTTAGAGCTGATAGTGTGGGGAGGATTGGGAGCAGGGTGGTAGTGGCGGTGGAAATGAGTTGAATTAGTAGGTGTCCTGCTGTTAAGTTTGCTGTTAGGCGGACGCCTAGGGCTAAGGGGCGAATGAGTAGGCTGGTGGTTTCGATCAGGATTAAGGCGGGGATTAATGGCGTTGGAGTGCCTTCGGGTAGGAGGTGGCCTAGGGATGTTGTAGGTTGGTTTCGTAGGCCTGTGAGGAGGGTGGCAAGTCAGAGGGGGAAGGCAAGGGCTATGTTTATTGATAGTTGAGTGGTCGGGGTGAATGTGTATGGTAGTAGTCCTAGTAAGTTGGTTGTAAGTAGGAGCGCTATTAGTGATACTAAGATTAGAGCCCATTTATGTCCTTCTTTATTTAGGGGTAATATTAGTTGTTTTGTGGTTAGGTGAATGAGTCACAGTTGGAGTGCAGAGAGGCGGTTGGTGATTCATCGGCTGGTTGGTGAGGGGAGTAGGAGAGTAGGGAATAGTATTGAGATTAGGATGAGAGGGATACCTAGGAGGCAGGGGCTTGTGAATTGATCGAAGAAGCTTAGGATCATGGTCAGTTTCAGGGGGAGGGGTTGGCAGTTGCAGAGGGCTTGTTGGATGGAGTATTAATAGGGGTAAAGGGTAGGAGTTTGGGTTGGATGATTAATGTAAAGGTTAATCATGATGTTAGTATGATGAGAAGTCATGGGGCTGGGTTGAGTTGTGGCATACCATTAAGGAGGGATGGATGGTCCTCTTTCTCTAGCTTAAAAGGCTAGTGCTGTTGCATAGCTTCTTAATGGTTAAGAGGACATGAGTGATGATCAGCGTTCGAAGTGGGCTAGGGGGGTTGATTCTACTACGATTGGCATGTAGCTGTGGTTAGCCCCGCAGATTTCTGAACATTGGCCGTAGAAGACCCCAGGTCGGGTTGTGATAAAGGATGTCTGGTTTAGTCGTCCTGGGATTGCGTCAGTTTTTACACCTAGAGCGGGGATTGCTCAGGCATGGAGGACATCGTTAGCTGTGACGATGATGCGGATGGGGGATTCTATTGGGACGACTACGCGATGGTCAACTTCGAGCAATCGGAAGTGTCCTGGTGGGAGGTCTGTTGTTGGGATTATGTAGGAGTCGAATGTCAGGTCTTTAAAGTCTGTGTACTCATAAGTTCAGTATCATTGGTGGCCGATGGCTTTTAGTGTGAGATCTGGCTCATTGATTTCATCTATCATGTATAGGATTTGTAAGGATGGAAGGGCAAGTATGATGAGGACAATGGCTGGTAGGATTGTTCAGATTAGCTCGATTTCTTGAGCATCTACAGTGTTTGAGGATAGTTTTTCTATTAGTATGAGTGCTAGGAGGTATAGGACTAGGCTGCAGATGGCTAGTGCAACTATTAGGGCGTGATCGTGGAATTCAACGAGTTCTTCTATGATGGGTGATGAGGCGTCTTGGAATCCAAATTGCGAGTGGTTGGCCATGGTGGGGTGTACAGGGTTTTCATCTGTGATTTAATCTTGACAAGATTAGGTAATTATTTTACTAACACCCCATGGGAAGAAAGAAGCATAGGTGGTTAGATGCGGCTGGCTTGAAACCAGCGTACGAGGGTTCGATTCCTTCCTTTCTTGTACTTGGACGAAGGCTGGCTCTTCGAAGGTGTGGTATGGAGGCGGGCAGCCGTGGATTCATTCAACGTTGGTTGTAGTTAGACTTGGCTGTGAGACTTTTCGTTTTGAGGCGAAAGCTTCCCAGATAATGAATATTAGTATAATTACGGCTGTCATTGAGATTAGCGAGCCGATGGAGGATATAGTATTTCATAAGGTGTAGGCGTCTGGATAGTCTGAGTATCGTCGGGGTATTCCGGCGAGGCCTAGGAAGTGCTGTGGGAAGAAGGTTAGGTTTACTCCTGTGAATATGACGCCGAAATGTGCTTTGGCTCATGTGGGGTGTAGGGTAAATCCTGTTAGTAGGGGGAATCAGTGGGTGAATCCGGCTAGGATAGCGAAGACGGCTCCTATTGAGAGAACGTAGTGGAAGTGGGCGACTACATAGTAAGTGTCATGTAGGGCAATATCTAGTGAAGAGTTTGCTAGGACGATTCCCGTCAGGCCCCCGATGGTGAAGAGGAAGATGAAGCCCAGGGCTCACAGTATAGGGGGGTCTCATTTGATGGTCCCGCCATGTAGTGTTGCTAGTCAGCTAAATACTTTAATGCCAGTTGGAATAGCGATGATTATAGTGGCAGATGTGAAGTATGCTCGAGTATCTACGTCTATTCCTACAGTAAATATATGGTGAGCCCATACGATGAAGCCCAGGAATCCGATAGATAGTATGGCTCAGACTATTCCCATATAGCCAAATGGTTCTTTCTTACCTGCGTAGTAGGTTACTACGTGGGAGATAATTCCAAAGCCTGGTAGAATCAGGATGTAGACTTCGGGGTGGCCGAAGAACCAGAAGAGGTGTTGGTATAGGACTGGGTCGCCGCCGCCGGCTGGGTCGAAGAATGTTGTGTTGAGGTTTCGGTCTGTGAGCAGTATGGTGATGCCAGCGGCTAGAACAGGGAGTGAAAGTAACAGTAGAACAGCGGTAATAAGGACAGACCACACGAATAGGGGTGTTTGGTATTGGGAGAGGGCTGGGGGTTTTATGTTGATAGCGGTTGTGATAAAGTTGATTGCCCCTAAAATAGATGAGATTCCTGCTAGATGAAGGGAAAAGATAGCTAGGTCTACTGAGGCTCCGGCATGAGCTATGTTACCAGCTAGTGGAGGGTAGACAGTTCATCCGGTGCCGGCTCCTGCTTCTACTGTTGAGGAGGCTAGTAGGAGGAGGAAGGATGGAGGGAGTAGCCAGAAGCTCATGTTGTTTATGCGTGGGAAGGCTATGTCAGGGGCGCCGATTATAAGTGGGACAAGTCAGTTTCCGAAGCCTCCGATTATAATTGGTATAACTATGAAGAAGATTATTACGAAAGCATGGGCGGTGACGATTACGTTATAGATTTGGTCATCGCCTAGGAGGGTGCCTGGTTGGCCAAGTTCTGCACGGATAAGTAGGCTAAGGGCAGTACCGACTATACCAGCTCAGGCACCGAAGATTAGGTATAGGGTGCCGATGTCTTTGTGGTTGGTTGAGAATAGTCATCGATTGATGAGAGTCACAGGTAAGATGGCTGAGTGTTTAAGCGTTAGGCTGTAGTCCTTTTTACAGGGGTTTGATTCCCCTTCTTATCGACCTTGTGGTGAAGTTCATGGTGAGTTGCAAACTCATTGATGTACGTTAAGGACGTGCCAAGGTCTGGTAGGTAGAAGCTCGCTGGTTCGAGCACCTAGCTGTTAACTAGGGTGTTATGGGATCGAGGCCCATCTACCTAGGTAAGGTCCTAGCTTAATTAAAGCATCTGAGTTGCATTCAGGGGATGCAGGGTAGTGCCCTGCGGGTCTTAGCAGAAACTAAGAGGGTTTAACTCTTGTTTAAGGCTTTGAAGGCCTTCGGTTTAGTAGCTATCCTAAGTTTCTAGGTGATAGTTAGGACCAGGGGGGAGAGTGGCAGGGCTAGCATTGATAGGGTGGCGAGAATGGCAATTGTGGTGTTTGCTGGTTTAGTGAGGTGCCATTGTTTTATGTAGTTTGTAGAGTTGGGTGGTAATGTGATTGTTGAATGGTATGCGAGGCGGAGGTAGAAGAATAATCCTAGAAGGGAGAGGGTAGCAATGATTGTAGCTGTTGGAGCTATTCCTTGTTTAGTTAGTTCTTGGATAATGAGTCATTTGGGTAGGAAGCCTGTTAGTGGGGGGAGTCCTGCCAGGGAGAGTAGGACTAATATGAGGGTTGTATTTAGTGTAGGAGATTTTGTTCATGATGTTATTAGTGTTGTTAGTTTTAGGGCCTTGGTTGAGTTGAGGGTGAGGAATACAGTGGTGGTTAATAGTATGTAAAGGTAAAAGGTTAGCAGGGCAAGTTTGGGGTTGTAGATGATAATTGCAGCTGCTCATCCTAGGTGGGCGATGGATGAAAAGGCCAGAATTTTTCGGAGTTGTGTTTGGTTCAGGCCTATTCATCCCCCGAGGGCTACAGAGGCGATGGCTACGGTAGTTAGTAGTGTTGGGTTAAGTGAGTGGGAGGTTAGGAAGAGGAGGATGGTTGGAGGGAGTTTTATTACTGTGGAGAGGAGTAGGGCGGTAGTTAGGGATGAGCCTTGCAGTACTTCTGGGAATCAGAAGTGAAAGGGTACTAGTCCTAGTTTTATTGCAATTGCTACTGTTAGTAACAGGGAGGAGGTAGGATGTGTTAGCTGGGTGATATCTCATTGGCCGGTAGATCAGGCATTTGTTATACTTGAGAATAGGAGGAGGGCAGAAGCTGTTGCTTGTACTAGGAAGTATTTGATTGTAGCCTCGACGGCTCGGGGGTGGTGGGATTTTGAAATGAAGGGGATGATAGCGAGGGTGTTGAGTTCTAGTCCGGTTCAAGCTATCACTCAGTGAGTGCTTGAGAGTGTGATGGTTGTACCTAGGATTAGGCTTAGGGAGGAGAGTAATTTTGTGTGAGGGTTCATTAGCAGAGGAAGGGGTTGAACCATCATTTTCGGGGTATGGGCCCGATAGCTTTGTTAGCTGACCCTGCTAGGAAATAATATAAAGGAAGTATGGAGGGTTTTGATCTCTTCTGTGTAGGTTCGATTCCTGCTTTTCTAGGGTTCAAGGTCTTAGGAAATGAGAGGGTTAGTATACCTCTATGTTCACTTTATCATAGTGACCCTTTGCGTTCAGGCACATTTCCTCAAGCAAGGGGGTACCCCTGCGTAGCAGGTCGGTATGCTAATGTGTCAGAGGCATAGTGCTAGTGTCAAGGGCAGGAAGTTTTTTCAAAGGAGGTGTATGAGCTGGTCGTAGCGGAAGCGCGGGTAGGAGGCGCGGATTCATAGGAATCCAGAGGAAAGGAGCAGGACTTTTGTTGCCAGGGTTACTGTGAATAGTTGTGGGGGTAGGTTAAGAGAGCTGGGATTTAGGAATAGGATTGTAGTTAGTGTGTTTATTAGTATGATATTTGCATATTCAGCAAGGAAGAATAGGGCGAATGGCCCTGCGGCGTATTCTACGTTGAAGCCTGAGACTAATTCGGACTCTCCTTCTGTGAGGTCGAAGGGGGCTCGGTTTGTTTCGGCTAGTGTGGAGATATACCATATTATTGTGAGAGGTCAGGAGGAGAAAATGAGGTAGAGGGGTTCTTGAGTGGTGGTGAGTGTGTGCAGGGTGTAGTTGCCGCTTAAAAGAATTACGGATAGGAGAATGATGGCGAGTGTGACTTCGTAAGAGATGGTCTGTGCTACTGCCCGAAGGGCTCCGATTAATGCATATTTTGAGTTTGAGGCTCACCCAGATCACAGGATTGAGTAGACTGCTAAGCTTGATATGGCCAGAAGGAAGAGTAGCCCTAGATTTAGGTCAGCGAGGGGAAAAGGGAGGGGGAGGGGGATTCAAATGGTCAGGGCTAGGAGGAGTGCTAGTACGGGTGTTAGGGTAAAGAGGAGGGGGGAGGAGGTGGAGGGGCAGACGGGCTCTTTGATGAATAGCTTTACGCCGTCAGCTACGGGCTGTAGCAGTCCGAAGGGCCCTACAATGTTTGGACCTTTTCGGGCTTGTATATAGCTTAGCACCTTTCGTTCTACTAGTGTTAGGAAGGCTACGGCAATTAGGATGGGGATTGCATAGGAAAGGGTTATAGTGAGGTGTGTTAGAGCGGAAGGTCGGGTCATTGTAGGTCGGGCTAGGGAGAGGACTTGAACCTCTGGGTAAAGGGCTTAAGCCTTTTGCATTTGCCGGGCTCTGCCACGCTAGCGGCCCTTTTCTGGGGGGGTGAGTGAAAGTTCCCTTTATAGTTAAGTTGGAGTCATTATTTAGGGAGAAGGCATGCTTGTAGTATTGGCCTTACTTTCCCGGTCCTTTCGTACTGGGGAAGGTGTTACATAGATAGAAACCGACCTGGATTGCTCCGGTCTGAACTCAGATCACGTAGGACTGTTAATCGTTGAACAAACGAACCCTTAATAGCGGCTGCACCATTAGGACGTCCTGATCCAACATCGAGGTCGTAAGCCCCTCCGTCGATACGAGCTCTTGGGAGGGATTGCGCTGTTATCCCTGGGGTAGCTTGGTCCATTGGTCAATTGCTATTGGGTCTGGTTACTATTGGTACGTTGAGGGGTTGCTCTTGGTTAAGAGGTGTGGTCTTATTTTTGGAGGTTTTTCTTTTCTCCAAGGTCGCCCCAACCGAAAAATGCAAACCAGGGCTTAATTTTGATTGTGAACCTGGTAGGTGTGTAACTACATGTGGTGGCTGCTGATTTTTAAGTTCCACAGGGTCTTCTCGTCTTATGTGCTTATTCCTGCCTTTGCACAGGAAGGTCAATTTCACGGACTATCTGCAAGAGACAGTTAAGACCTCGTTTAGCCATTCATACAAGTCCCGATTTATGGGACAATTGATTGCGCTACCTTCGCACGGTTAGGATACCGCGGCCGTTGAACTTAGGGTCACTGGGCAGGCATCACCTTCAATACTAGGTTTGCTGAGGGCTATGTTTTTGGTAAACAGTCGGGTCTTGGGGTTGCCTAGTTCCTTTTGCAGATTTTAGTCTTTCTAGTGAGCGCTCCTGGGTTGGGTTAACAGAGTAGTCTAAATGTACTGGCTTGTTGAGATTGGAGTATTAGCTAGGTGCTGTTAATAATGGGGTGATGTAAGTTTGCGCTTAAGAGGGGGCGGCCCTAGTTACTCATTTTAGCATTAATTCTCCTATTGGGATAGGTTAGCCTGTTAGTGGGGAGGGAGTCATATCATTTTTACATTTTTAGGGGGAAGGAGCTTTGACGCACTCTTTGCTGATGGCTGCTCGAAGGCCTACGGGGGGGGGGTAGGTTATGTTATCCGCTGTAGGAGGCTGTATTCTTTTTTAAAGGAGCTGTACCTCCTTTAAGTTACTCTTAGTTCACTACGTGGGGGTTTGGTCGGAGCTCCGTGGAGAGGAACTAAGGATGAACTTAGATTCGTTTCACAGGCAACCAGCTATCACCCAGCTCGAGTGGCTTTTCACCTCTACCAATAGGTCGTCCCACTCTTTTGCAACAGAGACGGGTTCGCTCGAGGGCAGCTGCCCATAGGTAGCTCGCTTAGGTTTCGGGGGGGCAAGCTCAAATTCGTTTTGCTTGGTTATTCTTGCTAAACCATGATGCGAGAGGTACAAGAATCTATCTTTGCTGTATGGTGCTTGGGGTTTCACTACTATTTCATCTTTCCCTTACGGTACGGATCTCTATCGCGCCGGAAGAAAACTTTTCTATCGCCTATACTAAGTTAAGAGAATGTTTTAGTTTGTGGGTAAAAGTAGGTTTTGGCTTGCGGAGGGTATGGGCGGGCTAGAGCTTGGCTTCAGGGCGACCTAGGAGGTGGTAGGTATCTTTCAGGTGTAAGCTGAGTGCTTTACATTATAGCTACGCCCTGGTATGCTAAGTGCACCTTCCGGTACACTTACCTTGTTACGACTTACCTCATCTTCAGCTGACTGGGTTATTAGTTATGGGTGGGCTATGGCCTGCGAGGAGGGTGACGGGCGGTATGTACGTGCCTCAGGGCCGGCTTAAATAGGGCTCTATTGTCCCATTTTACTGCTAAATCCGCCTTCCAGGGGCTGTTTCACGCCCCCTTCCGTGTGATATTCTATCCTAGAAAATGTAGCCCATTTCTTCCACTCCGTGGGCTATACCTTGACCTGTCTTTTTAGGGAGGGGGGCTATTGGGCTCACTGCTGGTCTCTCAGAGGAGGTGAGCTGGCGACGGCGGTATGTAGGCTGACCGGGCTAGGAGTGGTGGGGTGTAGCGTGGGTTATCGATTATAGAACAGGCTCCTCTAGGTGGGTGTGGGGCACCGCCAAGTCCTTAGAGTTTTAAGCGTTTGTGCTCGTAGTACTCGGGCGAATACTTTGGTGGGGGAAGTATTAAGATTTAGGGCCAGGCATAGTGGGGTATCTAATCCCAGTTTGTGCCCTGGCTTTCGCGGGGTTTAGTTGATCATGGGTGTTGGGGTCGCCTTGGAGGTGGTCTTACGCGCGTCTTGGGCTTATGACAGCTTAGCCGCGGTTTAACCCTAGTATGTTTAGATAGTAAGCACCCGCTCTTTACGCCGGATGGCTGTTAACTTGGGCTTCTTGTATGACCGCGGTGGCTGGCACAAGATTTACCAGCCCTAGGGTGCCATAACTAAGTCAAGTTTACACTTATTGCTTAATGTTAATTACTGCTGAGTACCCGTGGGGGTGTGGCTGGGCTAGGCGTCTTGGGCTACGGCTAAGTGGGTGTGCCTGATACCTGCTCCTGTCGTCTTAGTAAGGAATCAAGGGCATTTACACTGGGGCGCGGATACTTGCATGTATACATTTGGCACGAGTTAACAGTAAGGTTAGGACTAAGTCTTTTGTCCGTGGGCTATGGGCGGTAGCCATCTTGGCATCTTCAGTGCCATGCTTTGTTATAAGCTACTGGGAC